TATTTCCGTTTCAGAGGGCAAAAGGATAGTAAGTTATATGATAGCCGGAAGAGCGAATTGCAGATTGAGCCTGCTCCAGCCCCAGCTTCTATTCAACTGCGTGTTTGATGGCGCGGTTGTGTTGCTGCTGCGTAGTAGAAGGGGCCCAGGGTTGGGTTCTCTGGGGTTCAACAATGCTATAGAAAGAAGGGGGAAGAGCAGGGTAAAGGTTCAGGACGGTTACGGTATTTGTGGCGGGAATGCCCTATGCGGATGAGGAATTGCACAATGTGCTATCGAATCCGCTGTTACTGCTCGAGAAGGAACTGTTTGAAGGACAACTAATGCAAGCTGCGAGGGGAGAATTGGGCAACCGGATTTCACTGATTAGGCAAAAAAAGAAGAAAATGCCATTGAATCAATAGTAAGTAAGAAAGCTGGTTGTGGCACTTTCGGAATAGAATGCCCTCTTTCAAGGGAAAGGGATTCAGCAACTAGAGCAACAGTTTGATCCCCTTGGATTGAAGAACAAATGTCAGGGAGAGTCCCCTCAAGTCAATCTCTGATTAAGGGAAACCTTGAGAAGTACTTTCCCAATAGCTATCCTCATAGGAATGCCTGTTTGTATGGTGAAAATGGTCGAGATATCCGCAGCATTCTAAGTGAATGGAAAGTCTCTTGGGTGGTTCGAATCCACGTCGTGGTAAAGCCAGGCTTTTATCTATTCGTAGATGTCGGGGAATTGGGTACTTCCCTTGACGAGGGAAACTAACGGGTACCAATTCACCAATCTCTAGCTTTCCTGAGCAGAAGCTCTTCCGGCCTGATGCGTCGGTACATAATTGACCTGGGTTTCCGTTCGCGTTGAAGGAAGCTCATTTGGAGGTGTGAGGACATTTTTTTATGAACAATTTGCCTAAATGACCAGTTCAGTTAAAGAAGGACTTTAGTTACAACCAATTTTTTTTCTTAGCCCCACTCTCGAGTAATTGGCCCCAGTCTGCTTTAGCCCTCTGACTAGACTTTTTTATATTATGGGTTTGGAACATATTAGACAGGGGTTCTCGAGCTCGAGGATGCTGCTTCATCGCGCGGACTCGAGAACAATCGGCTAGAATTGCGAAATCATCCTAAACGAGCGCTAGTTCGGTCCACCCTTACCTGCCTCTTTAGGTTCCCTGGTTGCGAATCTAATCATAGAATGAAGGTCCGTTTGAAGAAGGGTTCGTGCTCTACCCTTCTGGAATTCCCTAAAACGTCGTTTCGGGCTCCCACTGGCGCTATTTAGCCCTTGAACCGCGACCCGCCCAAGTCCCCGAGGAGACTATTCGCGGCATTTTCTTTTCTGAGAACATAAAAGGTAGGAATTGATGGATTCCATAGTTTTATATTCTAGTTTCCGGTTATGTCTCCGAGCTGGATTCTTTTTATTTAAACCTAGACGGAACGCACCTCGCCTCGATGTTCGGTGTTCTCTGGACAAAAAGGATGTCGACCAGATAAGATATGGGCGTGCAGATGGGCCCGAGTCCAGATAGAAATGGTTGTGAGGGTTAGTTGAGGAATCTAAGTGATTAGTCATCCGACCCTTATTCCTATCTGTATCGTTTCCCTATGAGGAGCCGAAATCGAAAAGGATTCACTTTCGATGTCAACTGACTTCGAATATAGCACAGTGGTAAGCCTTCGATTTTACAGAGGTTTGTGCACGTTCGAATATGGTGGAGTTAGTTAGTTAAGGGTTCGTCGAGCGTATAAGCTATCGTTAGTCGTTGAATATCGAAGTTTCCGCTCATGTATGGGCTCCTTCAACTACCACCACGAATGCAACAATAGACCTTCAATGCGCGAGCTATGGGCAAGCTCGCAGGCCCGGTGCCGGTGTAAGTCGCGGAACTCATTCATATAACACCTTTCAACCGCTACTAAAAAGCACCCTGGACGTACTAAGATAGACCTACATACCAGTAGCCAGAAAGGCAGGTCGACTCAGGCTGTACTCATAAACGCGTTAGGAAGAATTCAAGGCTTCGCTGCTAATAGGAATAGCTTCACAAGCTTTTGTATTCTTTGCATAAGTAAGCATGCGTGCATGCTCATGCTAGAAATGCAATACCGGTCTCAGCCTTTCCACAAAAGAAAGAAATGACTCGCGCTACATGCACCTTCCGACCAAACAAGGCGCTGCTTCTTCTAACTAACTAATAGTGTTGAGATATCTTAAGTAACTTAGTGCAAAATAAAAAAAAATAAATGAAAAACTTATCGATACGAGGCCAGACAAAGAAAGACCAATCTCGCTGTCAAAGTCAGACCGAGCAGTCTAAGATTGAATAACCTGCAAACCTCATAAACTAGAACTAGTAAGTTTTCTTGTCTCTTCATTATGAGAGAGATTCTTTTTCTTTTATCAGCTCGGAAGTCTATGCTATCTAGATATTCTCTTAGCCAATTCATATCATTTCCGGGCCACCGATTGAAGTGAAAAGGTATCACACAGGGGGGATTCGGGTAGATATAGATTTAACTATATAGGATAGCGATTTCACACGAAAGGCGGCCAAAGATGTAATAGGAAAAAATGCCTTTGGGAAAGATCAGCGTTACGATCTGGATTCTAATTTTTAAAAATCTTGACAACCAAATTAAACTTCTTCTTGAAGAAGAATCCTTGTGAACATCGCCTTGGGCAGAGCCCTTCTAGCATCGCTTATTCCGGAAAGCCTTCAAAGATCGGAGTGCTTCACTGGAAAATACTTTTTCTACTGCAGAGGAGATCCCGCATCTGAATCTGAGAAGGAGAGTCTCCCCCCTCGGGGTGGCTTACTCATTTCTCTTTTCATTCCTTCTCTCCGCCGGAAATTCTTTATGAATAAATAAAATATCCAGTAGCAAAGCAATGAGAATACCTTGAGAAGAATTCATCCCTCCACTGTCTACTGGAAGGCGGTCGTGCCAGATTGAAGGTGCAGATGAAGAAGACGGTGCTCTTAGCTCGAAAGGTGGAAGTCACAAAAGAATCATAGCTCTATGGATTGTCTCTCGTCCCAGCCTCACCTTGCGAAATCTTATTTGTTATAATGCTTTCCTTATTCCTATACTTTCTCTACCCTTATAGATGCAGACGTTAAGACTCATGCCATGTTTGCTCCTTATTCCTTTCCTTAAGCAAAGAAGTCAAAGTCTTATTAATGCTAGAAGATAAAGGGCGCTGGCCCTCCTACCGCCCAGAAAAGAAATGGCTTGTTCTCGTAGGCCACTAGAAGAAAGACTTAAAGGAAGGGAAGCTGCAGACTAAAGGTTTCACTTTTCATATTCTCGAAAGACATCCATATTCTCATCTGGGTTTCTTGCCTTTTCTATCTATCCTCAGCTCTGCCCTAGCTGCAATCTTAGCTTACTCACAGGAACTACCAGATAGCTGCTCCATCTAAACCATTATGACTCTTCTCTAACCCTACAGTTAACAAGGGGCTACATGCCTCATATCCAACTCCCAACTAGGAGAGGAAGTCCCGGGAACAAGAGCTACCATCTACTTTATTCTGTTATGTCCTTCTCATGATCGTAGACCACCATCCTAGCTAGAGGGATCAGAAATTGAAGTTCCGAGGGTTGAGTTTGAATAATTCTTAGATAGAAGTCGTTGTGATATAGCGTATATAGATATAGATGGATGACTGGACTTGGCTGCGCCCTAAGCCAAGCTGCACTACGTAGCCCCTCTAAAACCATTACACCTATCCCGTCCAAAACAACATATACCTCAACAGCAGAAGAAGGAAGTCATCCTCAATGCCCTTCATCTGATCATCTTCTTCTTCCCACATTGATGACACGAAAGAGAACCCTCACCTAATGAAATGACCTCACGCCCGGAGCGCGATTCTTCTTTTTTATTTTAATGAGAACAGCACGGAACTAGACTAAGGAAGTCATCTGCGGTGCCCCTTGCACTTTCTAATGGGACTTTCCCTGGTTGACTCTTCTTACTATGAGAACAATGAGCACCAGCTTCATTCACAAGAGAATGGGCTTCCTCCAGTCATAATGATCCCGTACGCTAATAACACAGCGGATTAGAGGGGACAAGAGGTTCCACTCATCAAAGTGTGAGACGCAGGGCTAAGAAGAGTCGCTTTCTGTATGTTTTCCTTGGTTGCCTTAACCGTCTTGAAAGAGAGTGAGTGCAAAAAAGCGGAGTAAGGTTTAGACTTTTCCCAAGTATCTAATGTTTTAGCCTTATCTGCTCTTTGTGTTTTAGTAAAGGCAATAGGAATCGGAATTGGCGTAACCGGTCTTGAAGGCAGGGCTTATTCTACTGATTTTTATTGAAAGGTTGGAATGCCTAGTTTCGTACCCAAGCCCAAGCACGGGATTCGACTTGCCCTCTTATTCTTAGATGGCGAGAATCCGATCTTAGTCTTTTCACGAATCCGCTCTATGAAGGTAGCAGGCGCAAGGCGATAAAAAAGAAAGTCAAGACTCGGTGGTCACTTCGCGATCTAATTCTTCTTCTTCTTGAAAAAGCTTCATTGAAAAGGCTATTCCTGTCCTTTGCCAAAGATGGAAGACCAATCTACTCTACCCGATGACGGTCATAAATGGTTTAAGGGGGTTCAATCGAGTCCCGGTGAAGAGCGAGAGCTGCAGATTCCCACACTTTATGATCATAAAACGAGATCAAAGATCAAAGAATGTGGATTGCCAATGCTAAGCTTGTCTTTTTTCTTATGATGAATATGAGGGATCGGGGAGTAGGATAAAGAAGACTTCACAGCATGGGTTTAAAGAAAGATATGAAGCTGGCGACCGGGCTAATTCATTTTCTTATTATGTTCTGTTTTCTAAGGATAAGAAGCTTTATTATCCCCCTGTGTCCAAGGATTCACCATTCTTGCCTCCTTCTCAAGATTCATCACTCTGTCCATACTACGTCACTAGAAAGGCTTGAAGATAAAAAGAAAGATGTAGACCTTGGTCCTCTTATTCAAAAGGAATTGAGAGACATATTCGATTTTTCCGGGCTTTATAACTCCTCAATCATTGTAGTGGGAATACCCGTTATGAGTAGTAAGGACTTTTCCGGGTATTTACTCTATGGGATGTCGGGTCGTCGCCGGGTCTTTCGAGATGCGAAGAATAGCGGAGATAAAAGGTCGTCCCTTTACTCTATTCCGGACGGATACTGAACTAGTTGGAGGCCTTACGAGGGCTAATCTACTACTTGACTCACGAGTTGCTCAATGAATCTGTTGATTCGGAATCACGGGATCGGTAGATGTCATATAACTTGATTACTTAGAAAATTCGGCTGAAATAGAAAAAAAAGAGGATAATAACACTAGCTTAGACGTAAATCGATATGTTGAAAATTGAAAAAAAAAAGAAAGGGTTCCCGCATCATCACTTACGCAACTGAGTTAAGAGGGATCAGAGGATCTTCTATCTCTAACCGGGAAAGGAGCGGAACATGAAGACTTGGAAAAGCATGGATTGTGAAAAGCCTTTACTTATAGATTATATGAGATTGCACGAGAGAGAATCAAAACAAAGCAAAGTCAGAAGAGAACCCGATTCACTAGCCGGGTCTATTTGAAATCTGACTCTCTTGAAACGGGCCAGCTAACCACTCGCTCTCCCAGTCGAGCCAACCTTTCGCTTTCCTTTAACTTCTTTCTTTCACTTTACTCTAACAAGCTTTCGACTAAACCAACCAAGTCCATTCTCAAACTCTAATCGAGGAAGTGGTTGTCGCACCTTAATGTATCCACACCTTGCTTGCGATAGAGCTTGACACTTGCACTTGCTCATTTACCTTGGAGAACTTTCCTTACTAACTATACCTGGTGCCTGACTCTCATGGAAAATAAAGTACTGGAACGAAGAGGAAAAGAGGTTCGGAGACGCTCTCGCTAACGCCCTTGACCCTACTACTATAGGAAATTTTGACTCGTTTACTTTCCTCGGTAGGTGAAACATAATTCTTATTATACGGGCACCGTATATAAAACAGAAAGGGTCACCCTCCGGGCTAGGGTATATGAAGCGAGAGGAATACCTTTGTTTATCGAGCCATTCATAGCGGTTCAAGATAAAAGCTCAATCGGAGACCACCAGTTGTTTTGGTGGTGGAGGCAGGTCAACCTCGGAAGGCAGTAGAGGGCGAGGAAACAGAGCAGCATCTACTAGAACTTATGTCTTATCGAGCATGTTATGACATTTTAAAATGGGTTTATTCTGCAGCAGCAAACGCCAATCACAATAAAGGTTTGAATGAAACAAGTTTAATCACACGACTTTCGTCACAGACAAAGGGCTGTTAGGTTCTTTCATATCATAAGCCTTGTCTTATCCGCACTCTTCAAGTTTGTTTTCCCGCGGGGTTTCACTCGGCAAGTTGTGATTCTTTTGACACGAAATCCGTTTTCCCGTCTTTTTCGTTGCAAACCCCTTTGTCACTCGGGAACTCCTGATTCGAATTCAAAGAAATCCGTTTTCCCTACATGCAAAACCTGCAAAACCTAGCATTTTTGATGGTAGCAGCAATGTCGATTGTTCTTTTGACACACCTCTTGTAAGCGCCAATCCATGTGTATATGTGGTCCTCCACCGTGAGGCTTTTGACCAGCATTCGACATATACTTCCATGATGTTCCCAATATGTAACACTCTAGCCTACCTATCAGCGCTTAGTCAACACAATGTTTGCTCTACATCATGGCCATGTGTTTCTCTTTGTAATATAGGGTTCTATCAGAGAAGAGGATGAAGACTCTGTTAATAAGAATCCCTTTCTTCGCTATTCCTATATAGCAGCGCTGTTAGACCGCATAAAAAGAGTTGTAACAGGCCGACCCCTTGAAGGGTTTGGGGTTTCTCCATCAATTCCTTATCCCCCTATATGGAAAACCTAGCAAAGGTGATTTCGCTAATAAACTAGTCCTCAGAACCGAACAATTCCTTATCCCCCGCTTGGACCAAAGATGCTACCGCTTCAAGCTATAAGTTCAGCGCCCGTCAACCGCTAGGGTATTGTATTCAATACTGGCGTATGGATGGGCCGAAGTCCATAGAGAAGCTCTCCCATGGTCTCTCGGGAATGGGTAGGGCTTAAGCACCCGGCGGTCACTTCCTCTCAATATCTCCAGGCCTTTCTATTTCCACTCTGTGATTTAAGAAATGGTTTCCACTTAGAAAATGGGATATCATTCCGCGGAAAAGGGGGTTGCTAACTTTCCTCGGTAGGTGAGGGAGGAATCGATCGATTCGAATTCAGAAATATGTACGGAATCGGGGTTGACAACTTTTCCATATAGGTAAAACGGATTTCTTCGGTTCTGAGGACTCATTTACGAGTGAAAAGGGGGTTGACGCCCGGGAAAACAGATTTATTCCGTTCAATTGACAGGTTTATGTACGGAAAAGGCGTTAATGAACTTTTCCATATAGGGGAGGATAGATTTATTCGGCTCTGACAACGAGTGAAAAGGCGTTAATGAACTTTTGCCTATAGGTGAGGGATGAATTTCTCGATTCAATCGGGAGTGAAACCCGGTTTACGACCTTTCCCGGGGAGGAATCGATCGATTATGAGATATGCTTTACGAGTGAAAGGGGGGTTTTGTTTTGCCTATAGGGTACGGAGGAATCGATCGAAAATGAGGACTGGTTTATTAGCGGGTTGACAACTTTCCTCGGTAGGGGAAACAAACTTGATACGAAAATGAGAACCACTTGTAGAGTGAAAAGACACCCGACGCCGGGAAAACAGAATTCGTGTCAAAACAAGAAGGAGTTTACGAGTGAAAAGACCATTTCAATCAAAAAAGCCGGGAAAACAGAATTGTTATCAGAAGTTGAAGGAGTTATAGAGTGACTTGTTGTTAGCTTGGGTAATGGTATATATTAAGGTATATATTAGGGCGGTATATCAATGGCATCTATGACGGTATATAGTACGGGTATATATATAGGAAACGGGTCACCTAAGAAACCAGTCCTCATCATCGGATTCCTCTCCGGGCGGATGTACCTGTTTAAAGCATGTGTTAAGCACAAGGGGAGTCAACGGATCGTATCATAGTATCAGTAACGAGGACCTATTGCCGTTCTATCTCTGTAAGCATGTGAATCAATTGGAGGCAGCTTCGAAAGGGATTCCTCTCGCTTCAGCTCGGTCACGGACCCTGATTTGCAGCAAGAGATCCCGCAGGTAGAGCTCCGCAGCCATTTATTACGGTCTGTCTCACTCCCTTAATGAGCAGTTATTAACAAATCCCAAGCCTCCTTGGCGAGCCTATTAACTTATTATACTGCATTGGTCGCACTAACCGTTTCTCCCCCATAGAAAGAATGCAATAGGAACGCATTGACGCTGCCAGAAAGAATATCAGGGAAAGGCAGAGGAGGCTGCAAGTGCGTAACTCAATTCGATTTAAACTGTGACTTTGCGGGGATAAGGAATCTATTCTATATCTATTACGATATAAAGAGAAATGCAATTGAACGTAGTAATCTATGATTACATTGTTGCCGATTCAACCGTTTAATCTTATTAGCCCCTATGTCATCAGACTACGCCTTCGGGTAATGCTTCTATTGGCTCGGTTAGTAATAAGATGATTTAACGGCTTATACTGTATAGCAACAATCAATCAAGCTAACAACAGGGACTTCTAGTTCATCAGTGAAATAAACGTAGTGCAAGGTTCTGAAAGAAACAACAAGTCAATCAATCTAAAGGGACTGAAAGTGAGGAGGCAACCAATGTCATCCTTGAAGACTCCGCTCACTTACAGCTTCTTCTTCAATAACGCTTGACATCGGATAATAATCAGATTAAAGCGAAACTTAAGCTACTGGTGATATTCCATATCACTTAATAAGAATTGACATTGGTTAGTAATAAGATTAAAGCGAAACTTAAGCTACTGGCAATGAAATTGTGGAATATCGGAATATCGGAGGAAGCGTAGCTAAGGTTCGGAGGCACTGAAAGTGGGCTAATTGATTGAAAGAAAGCAGCTCGACAACCAATGAATACCCCGTGAACAATTACATTGCCAGCGGTTCACTGTAAGCATCTTCTTCAATTGACACGATTCAAATAAGAGCATTAAAACCCACGGGATTCATACTAGAGGGCTAGGTTTAAAGGCTTTAAACCGCCTACAATAGCCTTAGACTTTGTAAGAGCTCCCGGCCTTTCAGTGAGGAAGCGAAGGCAATGTAATTGAGCAAGTCTTGATATTTGCTTTGGAACGTTCAGTGCCTTATTGAAGGAACTAAAGTCCCGAACCACCTCACCTCCGAACCTGAGCTCCCTTAGCTTTGTCAATTGTAGTCTATCTCCTTGAACTGAACTTGAAGTCCAAGCTTTCTTTCAGAGCATCACTTTCTGAACTAGAAGTCCCTTATTGAACTGGAAGTGCCGATATTCCTAGCGATATTAGGTTCTTCCGGCTAAAAGTCTCTTAATCGAATGACCTGTCTTCATCTGATACAAAGTCTAAGACTAATTCCGATACCGGGACTCTTTCCTTTTTCGTTTCTGCAAGGGCTTTAGCGAACAGGAGGTAAACCTTTCCTAATTCTGTGACAGTTCAGCTTTGAAATCTAAGGAATCAAACTGGGCCACGAAAGAAAGGTGCTCGGTCCCTCTCCCTACCTTAGTAACTAGAGCGAGTCACTTTCAGTCTATCTCCTTTCAGTCTATCACCTTCGGTCCCTCTTCCGTTGGTCGAGCTCACCTTCTTTCAGAACCTCTTCCCTGAAATCTAATATGTAACGGTCCACTTTTACAAACTGATCAAGAAACTCCATTCGACACGGTCGCCTTTGGCTTTTCTTTTGTAGCGGGAAGCCACTTTCCATTTGTTCAACCAATAAGGATGCTTTAAAGCAGTCGAACGCTTCTACTTTCAGTGCCTCAACTACGTTCGGTCTGGCCAATTGGTCCTTTTCGTTTTCCCGGGCGTAAACCGGATGGATCCCCTTTAGTAAATGCGGAATCGGAACCTTGCCTTTCAGATTCCAGGTCTTCTATCTGCTGTCCAAGCGCAACAAAGCCTAATCCGTCAGCGGGAGAGGACTAAAATCATATTCCACAACACAAAATTTGTTCACTTGCAGTGCCTCTGTCAACAATAGAGAAGCACTACCCGCTCCGGCCCTTGACAAATCCCAACAAATTAGATGAGGCAATGAAATTGATTGACAAAGCTAAACAAATTGGATGAGGAAGCGACGAAGGAGGTAAGCTGGGAATTCAATTGAAACAAAGCTAAGGAAGCGAAGCTAGGAATATCGAATATCAGCTAAACAAAGGCAATGCAATTGACTGAGTCAACAGCTAAGGGGATCTAACCTGTAGCAGTGGATTAAGATTCTTTCTCTTTAGATGTAAACCCAATGGAAGCATTACCTTAAAGAGAAGTGAAGGGCCCCCGGAACGGAGTCTTCATTGATTGTTCTGTTGCTAAGGCCCATAGCTTTTAAAATGACTGATTGTTACTAATATTCCGAGCCAATAGAAGTAATAACCGAAGGCGGAGGTTCTGAAAGAAAGAGCTCGACCGGGACAGAAGGCACCGACTTAAGGAGGCGCGGAGCGAGGAGATAGACTGCAATTGACAAAGCTAAGGGACTTTAGTTCAAGCTAAGGTTATGAAATAAAGCTAAGCTAAGCACTTGCTAATTTATTCCAGTCTCCTCATCCCGGGTCACGGAGGATGGCAACCTCCACAAGGAGCCCCTCCCGTTCTTGGAGCAGCGCCCCCTTCCTGTTTTCGAGAGCGCGAATTTGGTTCTGGAGAAAGAGCATACGAGATCGTATGATAATAGGATCGATAGCAGGCATATGTTCCCAGAACGCACCCAGCGTTTGCTCCCGTTGGAGCTTCTCGTTTTCCACCTGACGTATTTTTTGCTCAATTATCGCAAGTCTGTTAGCGATAGCCATGGCTACTCAAAGCTCTTTCTTGCCGACTTCTAAGTCCAAAGAGAGACCGAAAGAAGCTTCTATTTATAGGCGTTGAAGGCCCTTAACCCTTTCTTTTTTTATTAGTCAGATATATTGTCTTGGTTCCGTAACATGGATCATTTCAAACCCGGCTTTTCATGAATATTGAACCGATTTGAGTGCGCTCAATAATTCTCCCTTGAGTACGAAAGGCCCACCCAAAAGAGCAACTAGTCCCTTCTTTTTCGCGGGTATCGCCACGCAACCCCGACCCCCCCCTCAGGAATAGGAGGCAATAATAGAGCGCCCACGCGAAGCGTATCCTTAATAGCGGGTTGGTTACACCTACAACCCAAATGGAAACCGAGCGTTTTGTGGTTTAAAAATGCCGAATCTCGTCTCAACCATCATTTGTCAGGACTTTTCGGAGTAAGTTCCTTGGGGACATTTAGTTCATGTCGCTATTCCGGGGGCGATGGAATAATTTCAAAGAATGCTGCTTGATTGAACGAACATTGTAAGAACCTTTCTAACTGACACCCCCTTTTTTGTCTTTTTAACAAGGCGGCCGGTTTATTTAATGAAAAGAAAAGCGGAGGCCCGCCATCTGCTAGCATTGTGGTTTGGAATCGATTATTTTTCAATGGCCCACCCTTTCTTTGAACCTTGTCAATGATCGAACTTAAAGATATGAACTGAGTGCCATTTGATGAGTAACCGAGAACAAGGGAGAGGGATATGGAAAGGATGAAGTAATGAAAGAGGAAGTCATTGCTAGTAGTAACGACTTGTCACGATCCATTGGTTCATATAGAATCCATGTCCTAGGTGTATCAAAAAACATTCTTTTCGCGACGCGTATATAATAAAATAGAGTGAAAGGGTCCACCCCGAAACCAAGGGGGTTCTAACTAACAGCTGAGTCCTCTCCGAACCGCAGGAGATAGTTGCCCATCATACGGCTCACCAACTTCACTTGCCTCTATGGGAGGCTCGCTCCGGGCGGGTTCGGATCACTTACAATACACGGCTCTACGAGGTTAGGAACGTTTTCAATATGATTCTTTTCCCGTATTTGTTCTATGAGGAATGCGAGTCTGTTTTGTCCACTTTCTCCATCCCCCTCTATCAAAAAAAGGAGGGCGAGCTTGCTTCTTATTCCCGTGTTCGATCTCTTCCATCTCTGCCCCGCTCGTTGTCACCTATGTTGAAGAAAGGGTTGGAACCCTGTAGAGAATGAAGAGGAGCAGTGTAACTGCCCTTCCTCTCAACAGTGCTTCTCGAGGCTCTACTCTCTCCCCTGAATAAGTAAGGCCGGGGGGGATAAGGAATAAGGATTGAAGCCCCGCTCTGTAAATGTGTAGAGCCAAGTGTAGTGTGGTGTAGTAGTAGGCACTTCTAGGCCCCTTCCCGGCTACTGGATCACTCCAGCGCTGTGGGTACTACGGACCCTCTGCCATCCATTGCAGCAGAGCCGTTTCATGAGCGGGGGGGCTAAGCGCTGTTCTTTGAATCAAACGTTGAATGAAATCGATTCTTTTTTAGATATTTCTATAAAAATCGGATAGATGGATGGATCTATCTTTCTATTCATATATATTACTATATTACTAAAAGAAAAAAGGGATTTTTTTATATAATTAAGTCGCGTAGCAAGAAGCCCCAAATCCTTGATTTGGCCAGGAAAGACTGCACTGCTTTGGGCCCAGGAAGCGAAGGGAATGAGCTCGGCTGCTTCTCCTCCACACTTTTTTTTCTCCGTGCCCGTTCCGCATGCGCTTCGCGTGCCATTGGCGCTTTGCTCTCCTCTTTATTCTTCATTGGACGGTTCGGATGGACTTCGCCGTTCTTTACCAAAAAAAATAGAAAAGGCTGTATCACATCGAGATGTCTATTCGTTTTCCGCCCGCAATGAGATGGGGAATTTGTAACCCCCTATTTATACTGTACTTTTTGGCCCTTCATCTTTCTGAATCGAGGCCCGGCCCGGCTCGCGTCGTTCCAACAACCGGCGGGGAGCACCCCAGTATACGATCGCGCACAGTAACTGGGAGTCCCTATTACACCTAAGGTCAACTTCAATTCACCAAACCAAGGTTCATCTCGTGTAGTGATTGTGGACTCATACAAGGATATTGAGTAGACGGTTGATGTATCAGACTCGACTCTATCTTTCGTAGCATGCATTCCCATCCGTGTCGCAACTGGATTCGATAAGCTACGTGTCCGGTGCACGGAGAACTGCCTTCGGTCCCCCAAACTGACTTACTCGTGGCAACCTTCCGGCCGCCCAACGACCTATAACGCTAGTCACTACTCCCACTGGGGCTAGGAAGTAAGCCCCACAACCCAAAGCGGCGAAGAACAAATAGAATTTGCTACAAAAGCCGGCTAACGGGGGTATTCCTGCATATGAGAACATAGTAATGGCGAAGGTAATAGCCGAAATCGGATTCGTTTTGGCTAAAGCGCCCAAATCCGCTATATATTTGACACGGGTTTGACGTAATGCTAAAACTATGGCGAATGCATCTATCGTCATTAATGCATAAATAAAGATACCAATTAGTAGTGATTGAATTCCTTCTATGGTTCCACATGATAAACCTGTACGAATATAACCTACATGTCCAATTGAACTATGAGCTAGAGGTCTTTTTACTTTCGTTTGGGCCATGGCGGCCAGTGCTCCTAAGATCATAGAAGCAATGCTGCAGAAAAAGAAGATTTGTTGCAATGTAGCTCCATAGGAACCATAAATAGAAACGCGTGAAATATTAGCAGAAATCGAAATTTTAGGCGCAATAGAAAGGAATGCTGTAACCGGGGTGGGTGAACCCTCATAGATATCAGGTGCCCACATATATAGAGTCAAAAGAGATGTGGAGTCCGAAGGGGAGGGGGTTTTCTTCGGGGCTCGAGAGAGGGAATAAATAGATAGGGCCCCGCAAGTTTTAAATTGGTTGCAGGGGAATTCACACGAAAGGGAACGAGGAATTCTCAACGAAAAAAGTGCTCTCTGAACCGAACGTGAAAGTTGTTTTCCATCAGACGGCTGTTCCCGTAACTCCACTCTCGACTTGGATTATATATCCAAAAAGGTCCGCTCTCGGCCATTCCACACGCTGCCTAGCAGAGGTTCTGAAAGAAAGCGGATTCTTTCTTTTCTAGTAGATGCCGAACCTGCTGCCCCATTGACTAAGAAGGGGGCGGGCGCAGCAGCTACATGGACCCCTTCCTTTCTGTTGTTGCCAGCGCTTTCCCGGGCCGAGCCTTTTTTAAAGGGCAGGCAAAGCCCTAAGGCTGCTATCCCAATAGGCCAGCGGGCGGAACGAGGAGAGGGCCCGGCAATCATACTTACCGCGGTCGAAAAAGCGTGTTCCCTTCAGATAGCACCGTAGGCCATCCTCGTTTTCGATGAAAAACAAATAAAATATCTATCTCCGAAAGCGGTTTCCTTCCCGTCCCTTTAATGGTTGGGGAAAGCATTCCCTTATCTGAACTTGGCGGGCATTCAGCCTTATTAAAATTTTAATCGGGCGGTTTGAACATACATGGGCTCAAACATGATTTGAAGGTCCCCATGCGTTCAATACAAAATCTGGAAACGAAACAAAGTGCGTTCCCTTTCGTCAAGTAGGTAAAGTAGGCATACGAACCACTTTTGCTTTGCCTTAGACTCTATTGGAACAGGGGCGGAATGGAGAAAGGAAAGGGACAAGGGCGGTCTTGCTTGGCGCGAAGGCTGCTGGTTCGGGGGGGTACTAAAGGTCCTCGGACTTCCAGGCGGTTTTTCTTTTGGGCAGCTGTTCACCGTTGGATCTCGCCAATACAGCCCCCTATAGTTTTAGTTACCGAGATATCTTTTTTTTTCATTGTTCCCAGGGATTTTTTGGGTAATCCGCTCCCATGCTGCAAACAGTCAAATCTGAACTAAACCTTGTTGCTCTTCTTTCTTTCCTCGCGGGCAGGAAGCACACCAGCAGCGTGCGTTGCGTGATTATACTGTGTTTTTTGCACTTGACTGGGTGGACAGTTGACCGGAAGATAACTTCGATTCGCCCGGCCAGCAGGCGGGCGGCGTGCTTATCTTGTGTGACAACACTACAGAGCGAGTGGCTCTTCTAGGCGGGCAGCTGTGTGACAACACTCCAGAGAAAGCGGCGCTTTCGTGTAACATGCTATGGTCTCAACGCCCTTACGAGGTAGTGATGAGTTTCACGCGCTCTAAGCCCGGCCCGCGCGCGGTTAGGAAGATTGGCCGCAATCTGAGCGGTACCACCCACCCTACCCTACCACCTATAGGCGGCCGTCCGTCCTACAGCCGCCCGAAAAGGAACTGCAGTGATCTTGAATAGGAATCCTACAGCGATAGATAGAATCCCCATAAAAATACCACTAGATCGAGCACCAGTGATTTCATATCCGGTCAAAATTTTGGCTAATTGATCGAAGTGGGTAGCTCCAGTAGACCCATAGATCATGGAACAAATAGGGTGGGTAGGCCCAACCACCACACTACACGTATAGACGCGAACCCCCCTCGTTACCGTACGTGCGACTCTCACCGCATACGGCTCGCACAAAGACTCCTAAATCCATCCCAAGCCTTTTCTTCACCTTCGGTGCCTTTGGCGCCTCGATCAAACTTGCGTTCCCGGCCTTCGCCTATCGTATGTATCGACTTGGCTTCGTCCAGAACCAAGGGGGCATTCTGGCGGGCGCGTGCGTGTAGGAAGGCCGACCACTACATAAGCGAAATACGACTACAAGCCAAGCCGGAAGCGACTCGCTTCTATTCTCGTTGGGATTGAATATAGATGGGGAATCTATAGATCGTAGTAGTTCCCCAACCTCTCTAACTAACATACGATACAATTGAACTTCACGGCACGGCCAAAAAAAAGAAAGAGCGTCGCTCGGCCTACGCTGGCGAATGCCTCCTTTCTCTTCTCTGAAGTCTACAATGGGAGAGGCAGGATTCGAACCTACGTAGAAAAACTTCAACAGATTTACAGTCTGTCGCTTTTGACCACTCGGCCACTCTCCCCTTCCCGGGCCGAGGCCCCCCTCAATGGGTTCTAAGAAGGCCCTGAATCAATCAAAAAGCTTATTGATTTGGAACTAAATTTATTAGCTTAGCTAGCGTTCCGGGAGAATCTAGTCATTTAGTCAGTTCATAACAATCTCTGTAAAGCAAGGGGCAAAGCTTCGTAGACAGCTTCCCCCCTTCGTCGCTTCTGGCGAAGCTGTGAGTTCATGAGAAAGTGAATGAACGAGCCATGTTCCTAAAAGGGGTGACCATCTTTGTGTTTTCTTCCCCTCCCCTATCCCTTCAAAGCCTATAGGTTGGGCGCTAGCGCTTTACTAATATAATAGTAAGGCTCTTCCGCTGAGCGAAGCTGCGAGCCTACCCTTCTCGAGTCTACTTAAATAGCTTACGCTTACCAAGCTTAGTCTACTAAAATCGGGCTACAGCAAGCAAGCTTCCCCCTTTTCTTTGTTGTGGGTCGCGCCTCACCGCAGGCACTGAATGAAATAAGTGGGGATCTTCCTTCCCCCTTCTTAATTACCAAGAACTTCGTTGCGCGAAGAAGAATTCAACCATCCTACCACTCTGAGCCTAAAGAGAAGAGAGTTCGGTCTACAAGAAGCTGGCAGAGCTTTAGCCATTGGACTACATATATCCATCCTATCTCTAAACAGTCACCTTTTTTTTGTTCGTTCTTCGGTGGTCCTTCCGGCTAATGAAGAGACTACTCCAGTCTTCCCATTCATTCCCAGTGGATCCTTCTTCTCCCTAAGAATTGAACGAACCAAGTTCACCCGTTCGGAATAAAAACCAACAATAAACTTCCCACTTTTGATGTCCCGCGATTCCGCGAGTTTAGAAACTAAGGAGGGTCGCTAGGTCATAAAAGCGATAACTAGAAATTCTCCCCAAGTAGGATTTGAACCTACGACCAGTCAGTTAACAGCCGACCGCTCTACCACTGAGCTACTGAGGAACAACGGATTTAAGGAAGCCGACTCTCGTTCCACCTCACGGAGAAAAGGTTACGATAGCCCCCGGCCGGAGAGCCTCCAGGACAAGGGGGCGGCGGTCAACCATCCACTCTCGAGATTCATATTGATCAATCGATCTCCGCGTCCTGCCAGTTCGCTAAGTAGACTCACTCTACCGAGGGGCAACAAAGGCTGGAACTATTCCTGCCGGACCGACTTCTCATCCTAGGAGTTAGCAGGTATGATAGAGTCCCCTCTCTGTCTGTCTCTCCGACTTTCTACAACTAAGTAGCACTTCTGCTATTCAATCATAGAATCGATTCCTGAAAAAGTCCTTTATTATTAGTAAGCTAGCGCGCCCCCTTCTTTCTCAAAGTCAAGTTTCTCGCTTTCTTTCAGAACCTACCTTTATTTATGGAATATTTGAAGAAGCATAGGTTTGGAACCCTATACAAGGGGCTTTTCCCCAACCTATACAAGGTGCTGGTCTCGATCTCGCTTTCTTTCAGAACCTCTCGATGATTGTTGATTCAACATTTATTTTGTGCGGCCCTCCATCCGTAATTCGCTATCGGAATTTTTTCCGCCGCGAATCTCATGCCATGCTTCTTGTTTCTCCCGAGGGCATGGTATGGCTTTGTTCTTGGTGTTGTTTAATAGATGTCGAGTCCCTCTTTTCCCCGTCCGAGAATCTCCATCTGCTCTAAGTGGGCGGTTGTTCATAAAACTTTTTTTCTTTACCCTTTGCATCTTCATCTTTTCGAAAGCCCAGACCCATTCTTCTGGATCTTCATTAGTCCGGTGCAAAGCCTCTTCAATAAAGACCTCTTTCTCTCTTTCTTTTCTTTCTCCCCCATTTCCGATTTTGTTGATTGAAAGAGGATAAGCGCTATCCATTGAGTAAAGGAGCGATTCGGGCGGTTGGTGGCCCCCTCGAGAGCTGCGGGTCCTTGCCGCTGCATGAGTGGTAGCTCACGCTCAAAACTCCTCCGACACGAGTCCGAGTCGTTTCGGTGCGGTCGCTTCGCTTGCGCGATTTGCACTTCTGATTGGTTCCATCCATCCCGAGTATGAAGGGGTCAGTCAGTCAAGGGGTTCGGGTTCTCGGTCGCTTCCCGTTCGCCTGCCTGCCCCCCATAGTCCATTAGTGGGTAGGGTGGTAAACTTAGAGGGCGCCCGCCTCCTCTTCAGACGTGTCCTCGACAACCTGACGGCTGTTCGGTCTCCGCTTTTTGGGGCAGGAGTGCTTGGTCGCTGGGGTTTGCTTTTCCTCAACCAATTCGGTTGTGTCAGCCCGGTCTAACATTTTGTTATGAGCCGGCTAGACAAAGATGGATTGAAGGTAAGATAGATTTGAGTTCAAGTGGCACAGGACCTTCGATCGACCATAGGGCGTATTCTACCCTTAACCTAATTCATTCTATTGAAGCGTAACGTAAAAAGCTCCTTCTCATGTTGCATTTCTTTGGTTTGGAAGTTCCAGAATGTTGTCTGTGGATTTCTAACAAAGGAAAGCCCCCTTATGCCATTTGATTAATTAAAGTTCCGCGCTGTTCGCCACTCCCAGAGGCCAAGGACGGGGTCGAACCGTCATTCCAGGATTTGCAGTCCGATACATTTCCATTATGTTACCTAGCCCACCTCATGTGCCAAAGTAAAACGGTTGTTCCTCCTTCCCCGCCCCCTCTTTTTCTACATATGCGGTGGCGGGTTACCAGAGAAGAGGGGACAACTTCTTTCTCCATTTTCCTTTTTTTTCTGATTGAAAGTCGCGTACAGAGGCCAGATAGAAGTTTCCTCCAGCAAAGAACAGATAGAAGCTCTTGTAAGCAACCATGCATCGAATTTGACTTAGTCTTACTAAAAGTAAATAAGCAACGGCCAGCAGCTTTCTTTATCTCGTTTGCCGTTAGTCCGTCTAGCGCCTTTCGGTTGCCCAGGTTATATTTTATAGTCTCGAAGGCAGTCAACGTGTCAGCCATTCTTCTCCCATTAGACTTGTAAATCCTTTGTGCTCTTTTTCCTTCTCTCTTCCACCTGGGCGGAGAATACCACTCTATCAATAACAAGAAGAAAGTCGCAATTAAGTTTCAAATGGTTTGAGCTTGGCTATCTATCGATAGGCGAGAACAGACTGCTACTGGCTGCTTCGCCTATCTGGCCGGCTTGGAGACATCAGAGGAAGACCATCATCTCTATCCGGGTACAATCATAGCCTCATTCACCTTGGGGATAACCATTAGCATTGAGGTCAATCACCACACCACCTCTATCATACATACGACATTACATGACGCGAGAGTGCATGGTCAACACACACCTAAAGCGCCTACGTTCCGCTTGCAGCCAATACAACCACAACCTAACTTGCACGAGATTCAACAACCGGGTAGTCCCGAGGGTTAATAATGGAATGGTAAAGATTACATTACTCGAAAGTCTCCCACGGTGAAAGGAGATCATTTCAACATAATCAAATCCATATCCATTAAGGTTAATCAAGTTAATATTCGTCATAATTCTGAAGAAACACAGGGTTATCCAATGATCGGAAGACTTTCCCCTAAGCAGCAAAGCGGTGAGGTTAACCGTCGTATCTATTCTATAGGTCATGAATGTCCTTCTTATTGAAATTCTTCCTAGGAGAGGGAGTTTACTTTCTTACTTGTTAGAGTAAGGGAGTTTCACTTTCCCTACGGTGAGCAACCTCGCCCCGATAAAGTCTTTGATTACATCAGGGGAAAAATCCAATTACTAAAAAGAAAGGGCATCCTTTTCGTGTGGGAAAGACGTTAGCTCGCCTCAGATGCTTCAATCTTTAGCGCGCTTGGAGTCTTGCCAAGATAAAAGTACATCGGGAAACCCTTATTCTCTTTGAATGGAAGCCCCATCTTATCAATCAATCAAGCATTTGGCGACTCAAAGCAAGAACCTTGTTTAGGCTTTTGCTTCTTCTTCTCCCAGAAAGATTCTATAGAAAGGTAGGAATCGGATGATGACTATGCTTCGGGTGGCTTAGTTGCTCATCTTGTTACAACACAACGAGCGAAAAAAGGAAGGGCATGTCATTAGGGAGGTGCTTAAACAGTGAATTACAACCACGCCCAAAAAGTCGAATACTATGATTTTCCCCCTCGTCAGTGAGCCCGCATCGTATAGATGGAGTACATCCCCCGTCTTCTAATTCCACAAGGGTGGACGTACAATGCGTTCCTTTTCGTTCGTTCCGGGAGGAATAAAATAATTAGTCATTTTTAATCCTTTTTCTGAATAAGTTTGCTATGGTCCGGAGAGCAAAAGCCAAAAGGATACTCTCTTTAGTCCCTATTTGGTTAAGGGTGTGATACCACCACCTCTTTACCTTTGACTTTACTATTTTACTATATGAAAGTTAGCCCAACATAGGCTATGTATATGAAAGCTGGACTACGTGAATTTTTAGACTTTTGAGATACGTAAGTCTCTGCAACGCCCCCGGCCCTTCTTTCTTCTCCACCGAAACCGGTAACATCTAGAGAGTTAGCTCGGGACAAAGAGTGATTGATGGCGATCCTTGATCACAAAGAAGCCGCAGGAAGTCTTTGTCAATGAAAGGAAATCCCTTATCTTCTTTGATTTGAGTTGGCCCGCCCTTTCGTGGTGAACCGGGTTAACAAAGTCACGATCGAACAATGGTAGTTCACTGGGTTGGGGGGGATACAGGTTCAAATTCAGAACCAGATGAACTCTCCTAAACCCACCTGGGTATTCTCTTCTAGGTCTGAGTGTACCGATGAACGAAAAGCGGAGCTTTGAAGAGATTCAAATTATACTTTTCCCCCACTTATCCTAAAGGTACCAAACCGTGCATCTTTTTTTGTTGTTTTTATTTTGGCTAAGAAGCCTGTAGGTTGAATGTTCACACCCGTCTGCACTCCCGGAAATTGAAACTGGAAAACGGGAATTGTAACCTCCCGGTCTGCTGTAGTCAGCCTCAGGGTGTGCCTGACTGGCGAGTCCGCCGTCTCCACGGCTTCCCGGCTGCTCCTCAAGCCTTCGAGTGCCGATCTTCGCTTGGGCCGTCTCGCGAAGATCTTCGATCCGCATCTACTCTCTCTTAGAGGATGAACCACGCCTTCGCTATCGCAAGAATATAGCGATCGAAGAGAGCTATCGCTCAGCCGCTTCGCGTATTACTTACGAAAGCCGTATTGCCGGCATGCTGCAAGAGCGTAGGTGAGTGGTAAGCGTAGGAGGCGTGCCCGAAGGGCAGCGGCAGCGGTGTGGTTCCAGGTGCCGTCGCTAGATTGAGATCCGCAGGGGGGCGAGGACTTCGACTGTCTTGTATCGGGTGAAGAGAAGGGGGTGGTAGGCTTAGTAGGGCTCGAACCTACAATATAACCGTTATGAGCGGTACGTTTCAACCAATTAAACTATAAGCCCCTACGGATCTATACATGCAATTCGCTCACTTCGGGAAGAGCGGACGGAAATAAAGAGGAGGCCTTTGCTCTATCTGCTTCTTCCTCTTCCCAGGAATGAACAATTGGATAAAAAAAAACGATTTTATTAGTTTATAGATTTTATAGATATAATTATATATCTATTATCAATTATAATAATAATTAATTAAGCAAGCGGCCCCTTCGCGACTCAAACTGCCGGTACGCTTTCCGGCTCGCAACGACTCAAACGGGCGGGGGCTCCTTATTTGCTTGCAATGCCTGCGGTTAGCCTTTAGTTAGAAGTAGAAGTAGAGGGCACCCTTTGCCCCACACTTCAGAAACAGTAAAAAAGTATGGATTAAGTAAGAAAAAGTACATAACATAAGGAGTGAGAAAGAAAAACTTGGTTACGGGAACCGAACGTTAGGCCGACGACTGACTTTAGTATAGCTACATCTAAAAAAGTGTATTCCGACCCCTATCAATGTTGCCAATTCTCAGAATACTAATAATGTACCCTCGGGCATACAATTGCCCAACGACTTTCTTCCTCCGACTTCTTTAGCCACTTCCGCATCTGTCGTATTCGGGATCGGGAGAGCTTGCTTCGTGGCGGAGCATTTAGCAATGCCAGCAGCCTGGTGAGGGCTGGCTGTCTGGGGGCAGGTTAAGGCGGGGCCTGCTGGGCTTGGTTCTCATGAGATTGGGTGAGGGAATCGGAAAGGGGCTCATAAACCGGACGGGCGGGCTTTTGGGCACACGGAAAAGGGGAAGTGGACGGAGGAGGGTGCTTCTCAGGGGTCGCTATAGTGGCTAGGGCGAGTCTTCCTACACGGCTTGACGCCCGGCTCTAGACGAAGCCGCGGGGGTTACCACCACATCCTCTCCCGATAGACTCGAAGCGGGCAGACAATCTTCTCTCAAAAAGAGACAGACCAAAGGAAGGTATTCGGTTCAAAAAACATACGGCAGTCAGAACAGCTTCAGCCCCAAATAAACTAGGGACAGAAGCTGGGAGCAAGAGAGAGCGAGCTGTCTCCAATATATGGCGATGCTTCCGCTCGGTAACTCCATTCTGCTGAGGAGTGTGGGGGCAGGATCGTTGGGAAAGCGCTTTGTAAGTGAAGT